GCAACTCCTTTAGAAATATTGCCCGAATGGTATTTCTTTCCCGTATTTCAAATACTTCGTACAGTGCCCAATAAGTTATTGGGGGTTCTTTTAATGGTTTTAGTACCCGCGGGTTTATTAACAGTACCTTTTTTGGAGAATGTTAATAAATTCCAAAATCCATTTCGTCGTCCAGTAGCAACAACAGTCTTTTTGATTGGTACCGCAGTAGCCCTTTGGTTGGGTATTGGAGCAACATTACCTATTGATAAATCCTTAACTTTAGGTATTTTTTAAATTGATTCAATTGTGAAATAAAATATCACGACATGTGTATCTAGGGGGAATTCGCTTTGCAGCGACTATTCCCTAGATACATCTCTGCAATAATTCAATTTTGGATCTATTCTGAGTTATGGATTGTGCTAAAGATTCAAAACCCATTTTTTTTCTAAAGTTTTTGTCTAACTAATAAAAAAAAGATGAAATCCAATGGATTTAAAATTTATACGAAATCCTTTTCTATTTCAAGAATGTCCAATATATGTTTTATGTCTTCTCTGCGAAAATGTTTCATTTTCATAAAGTCGGTTTGACTGTTATTTAAAAGGTCCAAGAGGGTATGTATATTGGACCCTTTGAGGCAATTATAAATTCTAGGGGGCAATTCTGATTGGTCTATAAAAATGGATTTCAATGCTATTTCTGTTGAATTTTTATTTAGTTTAGCCAATCTATCATGACAAGTAAAAAAGGGTAAAGTAACTTTTTGTTGATTATTTTCTAAATGTAATTTTTCTTCTTCCGCATGTAAAAAAGGAATAAATAACTCAATCAAATTACGTGAGGCTTCATGAAGTGCTTCTTTAGGAGTTAAACTTCCATTTGTCCATATTTCGAGAAAAAGTATCTCTTGTTTTTCATTCCCATTTACATAAGAATGAATACTATGGTTTGCATTTCGAACAGGCATGAATACAGCGTCGATAGGATAACTTCCGTCTTGAGAGTTATTTGTTGTTTTTATACGATATCCGCGATCCCTTTCGATTTGTAATTCAATATACAAATTAATTGGTTCCGTTAGGTTAGCTATATGCTGTGTATTATCAACAATTTGCACAGAAGGTGGTAAGATGATATCTTGAGCAGTTACATATCGGGGACCCTTGACACAAATGGACGCACCACTAATTCCATACAGATTACTTCTCAATACAATTTCTTTCAAATTCATTAAAATTTCATGTACTGATTCTTGAATACCTATTATGGTAGAATATTCATGTGGTATTTTCTCAGATTTTGCGCGTGTGATACATGTTCCTTCTATTTCTCCGAGCAAAGCTCTTCGCACCGCAATGCCTATTGTATCGGCTTGACCTTTCATAAGTGGAGACAGAATGAAACGTCCATAATAGAGACTATTACTATCTCCTCTTGATTCAACACACTTCCACTGCAGTGTCCGAGTCGATACTATTACTTTCTCTCGAACCATGGTAATCTTATTATTTGATCAAATCATTAAATTATTTATTTCTCTTGAAATCATTTCAATGTTTTGTTTATTTTTACACACGCCTTTTTTTAGGGGGCCTACAGCCATTATGTGGCATAGGGGTTACATCCCGTATGAAACTTAATATTACACCACTTCTACGAATAGCCCTTAATGCTGCATCTCGTCCGAGACCGGGGCCTTTTATCATGACTTCGGCTCGTTGCATACCTTGATCCACTACCGTCCGAATAGCATTTCCTGCTGCGGTTTGTGCCGCAAAGGGTGTCCCTCTTCTTGTACCCTTGAATCCACAAGTACCGGCGGAGGACCAAGAAATTACCCGGCCTCGTACATCTGTAACAGTCACAATGGTATTGTTGAAACTTGCTTGAACATGAATAACCCCTTTTGGTATTCTACGCGCATTCTTACGTAAACCAATACGCCCATTCCTACGTGAACCGATTCTGGGTGCGGGTTTTGCCATATTTTATCGTCTCATAAATATAAGTCAGAGGTATATGGATATATCCATTTCATGCCAAAACGGATCTTTTCCGCTTTTTTTTATTTGTATATTGGGTCCCTTAGGGAGTCTCTTTTATTTTATAAAGATTATCCTTGTCTTTGTTTATGTCTCAGGTTGGAACAAATTACTATAATTCGTCCCCGTCTACGGATCAGTCTACATTTTTCACAAATTTTACGAATGGAGGCCCTTATTTTCATATTTGTCATTCCTTAACTGAATTTCAAATTTACTTATTTGAAGAAAATTAGTTTCTGGAAATTTGAAACTTTCGGATTGTATCCCTCCGAAAGGAATATTGAAGTTGAAAAAAAAACCACCTAATCGTTTGAATCCTTGTTTCGGAGTCTAGAAACTATACGCCCTTTGGTTGAATCATAATGACTTCTTTCAATTTTTACTCTATCTTCCGTTGGTATACGTATAAAACTACGTTGAATCCTTCCTGAACCATAACCTAGAATCCGATCTTCATTATCTAAATGAATCCGAAGCATACCATTCGGAAGTGATTCAGGAATTAAACTTTCATGAATCCAGTTTTCTTTTTTCATTCGCGGTAAAACCTCCTTGAAGTATTAACTAATGTAAGAGGAGAGTGAGAATAGAAACCCGTTCTTTATCTTTTTTTTTCACAAATAGTAAAGTTCCATATCTTAATTTGGATATAGGAAAGCTTACCATATATAACACAAAATTTCTCCGCCGATTCCTTCTAGTCGGGCCTCTCGGTCCGTCATTATACCCCGAGAGGTAGAAAGAATTACAATCCCCATCCCACCTAAAATTCTAGGAATTCGTTGATAACTAGAATAGATTCGTAGACCGGGTCGACTGATCCGTTTTAAATTTAAAACAGTTTTACATGGACCTTTCCTATTCCTTCTATGCCGTAGGGTTAAAACCAAAAAATATTTGTTGTTTTCCTGATGTTTCCTCACATTTTCAATAAAACCTTCTCTTAACAGTATTTTAACAAGGTTTTCGGTGATGTTAGTAGATGGTATTCGAACTGTTCCTTTTCTATTCATGTCGGCATTGCGTATAGAAGTTATTATATCAGCAATAGTGTCTTTACCCATGATAAATTAAAATTATTGTTACCCCCGAACTTTGATATAATCAACATGCTTTTTTCTTTCTATTTTATGAATCGTTAAAGATATATGCGTGAGACAAATTTACTAATTAATCTAGTTTACTCTATTCATATTTTATTCAAATGCTATAATAGCATTAGAGTCTCCGTTTTATTAGACTTATAATACTTCAGGTGCTAATGAAACTATTTTAGTGAAATTTAACTGTCTCAATTCCCGTGCGATCGCACCAAAAATTCTAGTTCCTTTGGGATTTCCTTCTTGATCAATAACAACCGCAGCATTGTCATCATATCGTAGTATCATACCGTTGTCACGTTTGAGTTCTTTACAAGTACGTACAATTACAGCTCTGATCACTTCGGATTTTTCTAGAGGTGTATTTGGTATTGCTTCCTTGATTACAGCAACAATAACGTCACCAATATGAGCATATCGTCGATTACTAGCTCCTATGATTCGAATACACATTAATTGTCGGGCCCCGCTGTTATCCGCTACATTTAAGTGGGTTTGAGGTTGAATCATATCATTTTTTTTTTTATTTGCTCTTTCACTGCGAAGGGGCTAAGTAAAAAAAGAAATATTGTTTGTCCAAAACAAAAAAAAAAAGAAACCTATAATTTTGTTTTTTTTTTTCATTCAAAAGATTTCTTTTCTTTGGTTATACATTCTTATCCCGAAATAATGAATTGCGTTCGTATAGGCATTTTGGATGCCGCTATTGAAATAGCCTTTCTGGCTACATTTTCTGCTACTCCACCCATTTCATAAAGTATTCTACCCGGTTTAACGATAGCTACCCAATATTCGGGAGATCCTTTACCGGAACCCATACGCGTTTCCGCGGGTCTTACTGTAACAGGTTTGTCTGGAAATATACGTACCCATATTTTTCCGCCGCGGCGTACGTTTCGTGTCATTGCTCGCCGCCCTGCTTCTATTTGTCTAGACGTGATCCACGCGGGTTCAAGTGCCTGAAGAGCATATCTACCAAAGCAAATACGATTACCTCGATAAGATATTCCTTTCATTCTTCCTCTATGTTGTTTACGGAATCTGGCTCTTTTGGGGTTATAGTTGATGGTTCTTTTTCAATTTCAATTCCATCTCTACTACAGAACCGGACATGAGAGTTTCTTCTCATCCAGCTCCTCGCGAATGAAAAATAACAATTATAACATGGTATACATGTATTTAATGAATAATATACTGAATCGTGGGAGTCTTTGAGATTTTATCTAATATCTAATCTATTAGAAATTTGTATATCTTGTTTTGATAGTTTATATAAAAAAAACTAAACATGTATTCAATTTCTATTTATTTATAGTTATAGATAATTATTTTATAGATTAGTTAGAGATAATAATAATAGAATTTCGTTTTATTATAACGAGTATTTATTTTGTTTTGTCTTTTTTATTATCATATTATATTGGATCTATCAAAATTTAGAAATCCAATAAAATAAAAACTTTCGCGGGCGAATATTTACTCTTTCCATATCTATTTCAGTTGTAGGGTTATCCTATGACATGGCCTCTCAGAATAAAAGTGGATTGGTCCCGGGTTCGTTTCGCCATCCTACCCAATGAATTATTAGGATTCGTTTTCAATAGAATCTTCTGCATCCACGGGTTCCGTCGTTCCCATCGCTTCGCGATTAATGGTTAGGCCTGAATTCTACAGCGGAGCTCCTAATGAAAATGAAATGTGTTATTGAGTCAATTTTCTCAGTCTTTGTGGACCCGGGGCTCTTGACTTTTTTTGTTCTATGAACAAATTCATCGAATTATAGATCAATCAAATTAGTATTGATGCTTTATTACGCTATCCTTTATAAGATCGCTCAGAGACCTTACATATTGGAATCATATAGCATTAG